CCTATTAAGTATATATATACTCACTTAGGTATACTTAGTATAATATAACAATTATATATGAATTATAAGATATCTTTATAACAATATAAGGATAAGGTTCAAATATAAAACAATAAATATAACAATAAATAACAGGTACAAATATTAAATCGAGGTACCCATTCTATGATAACTCTCAACAGTCTCCCCTCCATTTTTGTGCCTTTAGTGGGCTTAGTATTTCCGGCAATTGCAATGGCTTCTTTATCTCTTTATGTTCAAAAAAACAAGATTTTTTAGATACAACAAGGACAAATCTTATATATATATATATTTTTTCAAGACTTACTTGGATCATAACACGGATATCTATTTAGTAAAATATGGTATAATATGCGGCTTCCTTCGGGCATAAGCTCTTATGTATGTGTAAACATGATAAATGAATTATAACTATTTTCAAATAGATCGGGATCGGGGAGAATTTCTGAAATGTAAAGTCAATATATCTATATGTATTAGGAAATCATATGAAAGGGATGTTATTATTTTAGTTTGGATCTAAGAAATTCGATGAATTATCCCTAAAGGTTCACATCATAATAGTGCTGGTTGATGAGAGTTACTTCGGAAACAAAAAAAAGTAAAAAAAAATTATTTTTGTTATTCTCCCAATTCCAATAAAATGCAACTAGGTCTAGTTAGAGTATGAGTTGGCGATCAGAACGTATATGGGTAGAACTTATAGCGGGGTCTCGAAAAACAAGTAATTTCTGTTGGGCCTTTATTCTTTTTTTAGGTTCATTAGGGTTTTTATTGGTTGGAACGTCCAGTTATTTTGGTAGGAATTTTATATCTTTATTTCCTTCTCAGCAAATAATTTTTTTTCCACAAGGTATCGTGATGTCTTTCTATGGGATCGCAGGTCTTTTTATTAGCTCCTATTTGTGGTGCACAATTTCGTGGAATGTAGGTAGTGGTTATGATCGATTCGATATAAAAGAGGGCATAGTGTGTATTTTTCGTTGGGGATTTCCTGGAAAAAATCGTCGCATATTCCTCCGATTCCTTATGAAAGACATTCAGTCCATCAGAATAGAAATTAAAGAGGGTATTTATGCTCGTCGTGTCCTTTATATGGAAATAAAAGGACAAGGAGCCATTCCCTTGACTCGTACTGATGAGAATTTTACTCCACGAGAGATTGAGCAAAAAGCTGCCGAATTGGCCTATTTCTTGCGTGTACCAATTGAAGTATTTTGAAAAAAGGAACTGAAGAATGAATACTTTGCAAGAGATAAAAAACTCAAGAATCATCTTTTTTTCTATAGCATAACTTAACTGAAGTTTCTTCAGAACGCTTACTCGAGCCAAAGCAAACGTATATGAAACAATTCTAAAACTAAATTGTTTATGTCCACAATTTTTTTTATGCGTATGTAAATCCACTTAACTCAATTCAGTAACAAATCTAAATGATAGATTCATCATATATCAAAACAAAACATTTCATCATAAAGTAAAGAATTTTTTTTTCTAAATATTTGATATTTTGATAGAACGGGAGTTCTTTCGTCTCGAAATCCGACTACTATTAATTTGAAGAGGGCTCTTTCTTATTCTATATTCTTTCTAAATTCAAGGACTAACCGCTGTACTGAATCACAAAAAAATCCGGAAATACATCGATGACTTGTAATAGAACTTATGCTTGATAGAAATATTAGTATCATATAGAGTCGACGAATGAGGTGCGTTCATTAAAAATTTTTAAATTCACAGACGAAAAAATGGCAAAAAAGAAAGTATTAATTTCCCTTCTATATCTTGCATCTATAGTATTTTTGCCTTGGTGGATCTCTCTCTCATTTAATAAAAGTCTGGAATCTTGGTTTACTAATTGGTGGAATACTAGGCAATCCGAAATTTTTTTGAATGATATTCAAGAAAAGAGTATTCTAAAAGAATTCATAGACTTAGAGGAACTCTTACGTTTGGACGAAATGATAAAGGAATACCCGGAAACACATTTACAAAAGCCTCGCATCGAAATCTACAAAGAAACGATCCAATTGATCAAGATGCACAACGAGGATCGCATCCATACAATTTTGCACTTCTCGACAAATATAATCTGTTTCGGTATTCTAAGTGGTTATTCTATTCTAGGTAATGAAGAACTTGTTATTCTTAACTCTTGGTTTCAAGAATTCCTATACAACTTAAGCGACACAATAAAAGCTTTTTCTATTCTTTTATTAACTGATTTATGTATAGGATTCCATTCGCCCCACGGTTGGGAATTAATGATTGGCTCTGTCTACAAAGATTTTGGATTTGCTCATAATGATCAAATTATATCCGGTCTTGTTTCTACTTTTCCAGTCATTTTAGATACAATTTTTAAATATTGGATCTTTCGTTATTTAAATCGTGTATCTCCTTCACTTGTAGTGATTTATCATTCAATGAATGACTGAAAAGTGATCGAACGATCCAATTATAATATTTGTTACTTTGT